GAAAAAGCCTCTGTAACGGTTGGACGATAGTAAAAAGTCATAGCAAAACCCGTAGCTACTTGTACTAAAAAACAAGTAAGTGTGATCCCCCCTAGACAATAAAATATGTTGACATGAGGAGGAACATATTTACTAGTTATATCATCTGCAATCGCCTGAATCTCGAGACGTTCCTCGAACCAATCATATACTTTATTGAGATAGGTAACCCCCAAAAAGAGACTCCCCCTCTGAGAACCGTATATGAGAATTTCATCTCGTACGGCTCAAGCGGAAACAACACAAATCAAATACTTATTTTAACGGATATGTAATAGAAAGTTCAAATTAGCTACTTGATTCGATTTGCCCCGAAGATACGAAATAACAAAAATCCGGAATCTCTTCTTTGTGATGATAATGCCAAAAATATCAAGTTGGCTCCTCCGTCCTTTTTTTTTCTTTATGTTAATTGTTAAAGGCCTCTTGAATCTTCTCTTTCCTATTCTTTTTTTATTTGTTATTTGATTTGTTGTTTTTTTTTGTGCGTAATAATGCGGATTGACTCTTGTTTTACTAGTTATTGATAGGAATTCTCTTGTTGAGACCCTGTGAATCAATTGAAACCTCAGATTCATACTAGAACCACGATGATTTAATAAAGCCCAAGCTAAACGCAAAGGTTCTCTGAGTAAGAGCCGTTTGCTCATCACTTATTCAATGAATGGATGTAATTAATGACTCAACAAAATCTAAAGAAATGGGTGTCCTTCGACCAAAATAAGTCTGAAGGAAGACAAATCGTTTGATTTAGAAAATACCTATTTGCATTTTTTTTGAGTCCGGTCGCGAGGTCTGACTGAATAGTAGGTATGAATCATAGTTCAAATATTTCTTTTCTTGATCTATTCTATATATTCATATTCCGTGCTCCAGATACTAGAATAAATATCCGACGAGGTAGAATCATCTTGATAGAGATGACAGACCCATTCTCTGTATTATCAATAGGATCAATTATAACAAGTCACACACTCATATTCCGGAAATACTGAAACAAAAAAAATTCCACGGTCGAACTACCAGAATGGTCTAGAAATCTTAGTCTTAAGTCATTTTTTTTTTATTGAAAAACTAGAACTAGGACTTTATAGTCCTTATGAACCTAACTCATTAAAATTCCATCCAGTAAAACGGAAGAATTATAAATTTCCAAAATGATAGATAGGAATACCGCAAATAGAGCCATTGCGACCCCCATAAGTGGTGTAGTTCCCCAGCCCGGAGCTACTTTACCATATTCCGAATTCAATGGTTTCAATAAATCTCCTACAGTCGTTCGTCTTGGCCCAGATCTAGAACTATCCTCAACAGTTTGTGTAGCCATAAATCTTATTTAATGATTGGTTAAGATCTGTTGACTTTGTATACCATTTCGTTGTAGTTGTAAATAAACGATCTTATCGTAGATCCATTGTGATCTTGAAATTATCTAGAAATGGAATGGAAACAGCAACCCTAGTCGCCATCTCCATATCCGGTTTACTTGTAAGCTTTACTGGGTACGCCTTATATACTGCTTTTGGGCAACCCTCTCAACAATTAAGAGATCCATTCGAAGAACACGGGGACTAGTTGAAGTAATGAGCCTCCCAATAGGGAGGCTCATTACTTCAACTTGAGATAATGAAAAATCATTTCATTTTTTTAGTCGGAACCTTAGGCGGTTCTCGAAAAAAGATAGCGAAAAAAATTATCCCTAAAGTCGAGACTAAGAGGAATGTATAAACCAATGCTTCCATAGATTCGATCGTGGTTTACAATTATAGCTTCCACACCTATTCATTTTGGATCATTTACCATAGAAAGAAAGGGAAAGAGTCAAAGAAAAGATGGTGATTCAATCAAGTCAAGATTTCTCCGGTACCCCATGCCATCAAATCAAAAAAAAAAATAGAGGCGAAAGATACCAGAGTAATATTGTATCAGACTACTTGTCTCTTTGTAGTTGGATCTCCAAGTTTTTGGAATGTTCCAAATTCCACTTGAGCGTCCAAATCCGGATCAATACCAGCAAAAACATCTCTGAACAAGGTTCTAGCGCCATGCCAAATGTGTCCGAAAAAGAAGAGCAAAGCAAACGTAGCATGCCCAAAAGTGAACCAACCCCTTGGGCTGCTCCGAAAAACACCATCGGATTTCAAAGTAGCCCGGTCTAATTCAAAAATTTCACCTAATTGGGCACGTCTAGCATATTTTTTCACAGTAGCGGGATCGCTATAACTGACTCCATTGAGTTCGCCACCATAGAACTCAACAGTTACACCTACTTGTTCGACGCTATACTTTGATTCTGCCCTTCTAAAAGGAACGTCGGCTCTCACAATTCCGTCTCCATCTACCAAAACTACCGGGAATGTTTCAAAAAAAGTAGGCATACGACGTACAAAAAGCTCGCGACCTTCTTTATCTCTAAAGATGGGGTGCCCCAACCATCCAACAGCTATTCCATCCCCGTTGTCCATTGAGCCTGCTCTGAATAATCCCCCCTTTGCCGGATTATTACCAATGTAATCATAAAAAGCTAATTTTTCGGGAATTTTAGACCAAGCTTCCGATAAACTCAGATTTTCGGCTAGTCCTGCGCCAACTCTTCGATATATTTCTTGCTGGAAGTATCCCTGATCCCACTGATAACGAGTGGGACCAAATAATTCGATTGGGGTAGTTGCTGAACCATACCACATAGTTCCAGCAACAACGAAAGCTGCAAAAAAAACAGCAGCGATACTGCTGGAAAGTACAGTTTCAATATTGCCCATACGTAATCCTTTGTATAGGCGTTGAGGCGGACGGACACTAAGATGAAATAGACCCGCTAATATGCCCAATGTACCCGCTGCAATATGATGAGAGGCTATTCCTCCCGGAACAAAAGGATCAAAACCTTCCGCGCCCCACGCTGGATTTACAGATTGTACTTTTCCAGTTAGCCCATAAGGATCGGACACCCATATTCCAGGACCATACAAGCCTGTTACATGAAATGCGCCAAAGCCAAAGCAAGCCAACCCTGAGAGAAATAAATGAATTCCAAAGATCTTGGGCAAATCCAAAGAGGGTTTTCCTGTACGTTCATCACAGAATATTTCTAGGTCCCAATACACCCAATGCCAGATAGCTGCCAAGAAGCACAAGCCAGAAAACACGATATGTGCCCCCGCCACACCTTCATAACTCCAAATACCCGGATTCGTTATAGTTCCTCCTGAAATACTCCACCCACCCCATGAATTGGTTATTCCTAAACGAGTCATGAAGGGTATAACGAACATACCCTGTCTCCACATGGGATCAAGAACAGGGTCAGAGGGATCAAAAACTGCTAATTCGTATAGAGCCATCGAACCGGCCCAACCAGAAACCAGAGCCGTATGCATTATATGGACAGAAAGCAATCGGCCGGGATCATTCAATACGACAGTATGAACACGATACCAAGGCAAACCCATGGAAATACCCCTTTTTTATCAAATATCAAAGAAAAATGGACACTATGTAACTTTATCGCATTGGAAAGACTATACTATATTATGTACCTAACCTTTTCAGTGGATTCTGTATGAGAAAGGGTTAATATTTATTCCGTTCCATTGAAAATAACGGAACAATTCTGTTCGTAAGAACAAAGAGAAGCAGATCTATTCTATACCCGATAAGTACCAATACGCAATGGGGCTTGGTCCCCCTTTTTGGGGGACGAATGCATAGATACTTGTTTATCATTCAAACGATCGACCCGTTCGCGAAAATTGGTTCTTTATTCATTCTGTTTTCTTCTATGAATCTTTCATCCATTCTATGTATAAAATATAATAAACAGAAAAAAAATGATGAAGACAATAAACCCATTGGTACGTTTCCATATTAAAGCGAAGTATAGTACTTAACCTTTTTTCTTTAATTTAATGCCCATTGGTGTTCCAAAAGTACCTTTTCGGAATCCTGGAGAGGAAGATGCAGTTTGGGTTGACGTATAGTGCGACTTGTCAGACATATTGAGTCATATGGGGTTTACCCGTTCTCTCCCCGATTGAGATATCCTCTGTTTCGCCCAAGAAATATTGATTGAACCATCAATCATTCGGAGCGTGAAGTGCAATTAGATCAATTTATATGGGGGATCAATATTATAAATTAGAAGAATTTATGGTTAACTTGGAACGATAAAATAAAGTATCCAGGCTCCGTTCAGAAAATATCAAATTGGTAATATATGTACGATTACTACTTGTATCATAAACATTCTTTTTTATGCTTACTATTAGGAGTGATCTCAAACTGCCATTCAATGGAATGGAATAGTATGATGAATACATCGAATAGTTTGAGGGAAAGCATGAAACAGATTTTGAAAAAAAATAAGCATAGAAAAAGAAGCGGTACTGAGATCATTTGCCCTATATGTGCAAATAGAATTCGGACAGATCTTTACCCGGAGTAGAACACGAACCTAAAAGAATTGAAAGGGCCCATTCAGGAACAAGAAAATAACATCGCGATTTTAATCTCGATGAAACAATACATCAATGGGAGGTTAGTTCAATAAGTTCAGTAAATTTTTTTTTATAGGGAAGGGAAAGGGAACCAAAACTCATGTTTTTTGAAAAATAGAGGAAAAGACCTTCATTAGAAAAACAAAAACCTGTTACAAAAAAAGAAATAAGACTGGAATTGACACATTGATTAATTATTTTTTTTCGCAATTTTTTGAACCGTATGCATCCAAAGGTGCACGTACGGTTCAAAAGGGATACAATTTTGTCCTAATCAACCGACTTCATCGAGAAAGATTACTTTTTTTAGGCCAAGAAGTTGATAGCGAGATCTCGAATCAACTTGTTGGTCTCATGGTATATCTCAGTATAGAAGATAATACTAGGGATTTTTATTTGTTTATAAACTCTCCCGGCGGATGGGTAATACCGGGAATAGCCATTTATGATACTATGCAATTTGTGCCACCCGATGTACATACAATATGCATGGGATTAGCTGCTTCAATGGGATCTTTCATTCTGGTTGGAGGAGAAATTACCAAACGTCTAGCATTCCCTCACGCTTGGCGCCAATGAGTTTTTATTTGAAAAAAAAAGAAGACTATGCCTTCGCCATATCGAATATGAATAATCGAATATGAAAAAAAAATAAGTAATAATAGCATGGCACTTTGAGTTCGATATGAACAAACCATTATTGTTTTTTCATAACATGAGATTTTGTATCGAGATAGTAGTATGAAACAAAGGTTATTTCCGATTTGATCTTATGTGTCGGGAGGACATTTTAGCGTCACAAATCATTTTTCTTCCACACCAGAAGCCCTTTCTGATATTTATGAAAGAAGGAGGGGAGTACCAAAATGAAAAAAAAAACAAGATCATTTTTTCCTTATTTGGTCGTATCAGAAAGACACTTTGGGATTGCTAAATCACAGACGAAATAAATATATAATATAAAGCAACAGAACCATCATAGTATTTTTTTTTTTTTACTCTTACGAAAAGAAGGATGGTAAATGGATTATTCAACGATCTGACTGGATCGGATGGATTCTATTTCTTCCCTTCTTCGATGGAGGGGGGGGGTAGTAAATTCCATTGCAGAGCCGTATGCAATGCACAAAAGATGCCTGTACGGTTGTTCAATTCTATTTATTTTTTCTTCTTGTTTTTTTTTATCCCCATCATGCGAGATAGAAGGACCGTTCATGATGTTATATCAATATCATCAGGGTTATGATTCACCAACCTGCTAGTTCTTTTTATGAGGCACAAGCGGGGGAATTTATCCTGGAAGCGGAAGAACTGCTGAAACTTCGCGAAACCCTCACAAAGGTTTATGTACAAAGAACGGGCAACCCTTTGTGGGTTGTATCCGAAGACATGGAAAGGGATGTTTTTATGTCAGCAACAGAAGCCCAAGCTCATGGCATTGTTGATCTTGTAGCGGTCGAAAATGAAAATACTGGGGATTTCGTGTAAATCCATGATTCCATTTCATTTCAAACCATAATTCGAATTTTCCACGATTTTATTTTATTTTATATGTGATATTGAATCGAAATAATTCATAATCATCAATCATAAATCAGGTTAAGATCGATCTAAACCAACCCATTCTATAATATAATTCTATATATACGACATGCCAACTATTAAACAACTTATTAGAAACACAAGACAGCCAATAAGAAATGTCACGAAATCCCCCGCTCTTAGAGGATGTCCTCAGCGTCGAGGAACATGTACTAGGGTGTATGTGCGACTCGTTCAGATCATGAACTCGAACAAATGAGACAATTTTTCCAGTATCAATGATTAATACCAATGAATAGGATAGATAGAGTGGAAGAACGCCATTTACTATCTAAAAATGAAGATCTATCATATACCTATATTGTTGTGTATTGTGTATGGAATTTATGGTTTCTATTGGTGCAAATCCAATCACCTCGATTTGAGATGAGAAGCAATTCCCCATTGGTAGCAAATGGTTATCCATTAAGCGGGAGAAATGGTATTATAAGAAGCAAAAGAGTTATGCTCTTATTCTTGAAAGAACGGACTAACAGGGTCAGCTACCTAGCCAACTTTCATAATTAAATGCCGTCACTATATGGATAGCTCTTATTGTGAAAAGGCCTATTACTGTATAATTGATGGGTAGAGCCAAAGAGTGTGAACTATACAAGTTAACAATACCATTTGATTAAATGAGAGACGAGGCTCCGGCGCATAGAGAGGGCCTCACCGTTTAAGAAGTAACCATAGAAACGATGGAACCCACTATTTTTTTTTATTTAGTATCGGTAGAATTTATTATTTCCAGTTGAACTAAATGCCTGGCCTGGAAAGAATAAAAAATAGTGGTTGGGAAGGTTATAGTAGCAAAAGCCATTGGAATTTATATTTTATATATCGGAATAATCCGTTTTGTTATTAATCGACTGGGAGGGACAAATAATGACTGAAAGAAGAGAATTCAATTCAATTAGTTATTCATTAAAGTTTAATTTGATTCAATGACCAGAGTTAAACGAGGGTATACAGCTCGGAGACGTCGAACAAAAATTCGTTTATTTGCATCAACCTTTAGAGGGGCTCATTCAAGACTTACTCGAACAACTACTCAACAGAAAATGAGAGCTTTGGTTTCCTCTCATCGAGATAGAGGCAGGCAAAAGAGAAATTTTCGTCGTTTGTGGATCACTCGGATAAATGCAGTAACTCGCGAGAATAAAGTATTCTATAGTTATAGTCGATTAATATACAATCTGTACAAGAGGCAATTGCTTCTTAATCGTAAAATACTTGCGCAAATAGCTATATCAAATAAGAATTGTCTTTACATGATTTCCAATAAGATCATCAAATAAAGGAAATTATGAAGTAATATACAGGAATGATTGAACAAGAATTCCCCGGAGAATGAACTCCGGGAAGATAGAATAGAATAAAAATAAATTAAGAAAAAATTAAGATTAAGAATTAAGATAAGTAGTAGGAATGAACGAACATGTTTCAATAAAAAAAAAAGATTTCTTATTCCCCCATTTTTTTGTTTCTTATAACACAAGAATAAAATCTGGATTCTAGGCCTTTTCGAACAAAACATTAATCTGAGCTTGAATTCAGATTATAATTTGAGTTTTGAGTCAATTGAGGAATATGCCTATTTATTTCTGGCTCTAGGACCAGTAGTTCTAGGGATTGACTCGGCTCTCTCAAATTGTTTCTCATTATTAAGAAAAGGTAACAAAGATAAAATACGAGCTTGTTTTATAGCAATAGTAATTAATCGTTGTTGTTTCAAGGTCAATCTATTCACCCGTCTAGATAATATTTTTCCTTGTTCACTAATAAATCGACTAATTAAACTCATGTTTCTATAATCAATTCGATCCCCCGATCCAATTGGGGGCAAACGCCTACGAAAAGAGAGCTTGGATTTACGAAAAGGTTGCTTAGATTTATCCATGGGTTATTCCTTATCTCTAAAATTCTATTTCTTTATTCATTTCAGATCCGGCCAAAATAGGGTTTGATTTGTATAATTTGTATTTTTGTATAGTATAATTTGTATTATATAATTATTATGTTATATGTTAAGTTCTTCGTTAAGTTCTTCCTCTTTCTGCTCTTTGGATTGTAATGGAAAAATCGCACACATGTTCCGTTCGGTTTATTTCTTTATTTCCCCGTGAATCGTATGCTTGTGACAATAGCGACAAAATTTTCTCAATTCTAATCGACTGGGTGTATTGTGTCGATTCTTTTGAGTAATATATCTAGAAATACCTGGCGATTCTTTATTGACACCATTTCGGACACAACAACTAGTACATTCCAAAATAACTCTGACTCTGACATCTTTACCCTTGGCCATGAACCCCCTTTGGATTTTGGATCGACTTAACTTAACTTTTCTATTTTTGATCCGAAAAGAAAAAGAAGAAAAGAACAAAAAAAAATTTTTAAATTAATAGAAGTTACTAACTCGAAATTAAATTTCTAAAGATTTCATTGTAATTAATATTAATATATTAATAGAGTAATAATTAAGTAATACAAATTTTTTTTTTCTAACTATCAATTATTCCTATCCTAATTCCAGTATTTCATTTATGTATCTTCTTTCTATGCTATGATTTCGTGGAGCCTCCCCTAGACTGGACCCACATTTCCATTTATGTTCTCCAAAATTCGATTTTAGATCCACTTTGGGGTTCAATACATTTTTTTTTCTTTCTCTTTCCTTCCTATCCTAAAGAACTTAAAAAGGGGGCGAAATGCATTTTAGTCACGTCACATAGAATTAGAGCTCCCATTTTTTTTTTCCTTTTTCGCATATTATATTAATATTAATAACTAGAATGAAAAAAAGGGAAATGACAAGGCGTCTGGGAATAAACGATTAATCTCTATCAATAGACCCGCTAAAGACCCAAACCATAGAGTAGTTAGCACAGGTGCCGTGGAGAGATATGTTTTTATATCTCGCATTGAAAATCCTCCTTCTTTATTGTTTATTGTAAAACATAGACATATATTATATGGTCAGATGCCGTAGTTCAAGATCATTTGTATTTATTTTTACGCGGAATTCCTAACTAAAATGGATATGTACAATGAACCAGTAGATATTCTTGTCCCTAAAAAAGAAAAGATGACCCGAGCATTATCGATAAATATTCATTCTTTTTTTTTATACGTTAGGTTTCAGATGTATATAAATAAAATTATTTATAATATATATATATATTATATGAAACAAAAAAAAAAGAAGAAATGGTAAGAAAATTGTATATAAATGGAGGGGAAAATAACAATGTGGAAAACAAGACAAGGATTTTGTACAATGACATTGTAAAACAATTTTGAAAAGGGATGTAGCGCAGCTTGGTAGCGCGTTTGTTTTGGGTACAAAATGTCACGGGTTCAAATCCTGTCATCCCTACCTATTACTTCTCCTATGGGCAGTAACGGGAGATTAATCGAGATCGATTAAAATTGGACATAATCTTTCATTTTTGCATACATATAGTATATGTATGCAAGATATTTTGGGGTACAAAAAAATACTTTTTTTTACAGGCGTATCCCCTGTCATAAGAAAGCGCTCTTAGTTCAGTTCGGTAGAACGCGGGTCTCCAAAACCCGATGTCGTAGGTTCAAATCCTACAGAGCGTGATTCTGTTTATGTTATTTATGTTATGTTGAATGTCGAATCACATACAATAAAATAACTTAATAAACTTGAATTGTAACTTGAATTTGACCTCCCTGCAAGGAGGAGGAGGTCAATCAAAAAAAATATTATTCAATCAAAGGTCCAATTGATCACCGCGTCTGTATTGTAAATATGCAGTTACGAATAATCCTGCCAAAGTAATAGGAATTAGACCTAAAACGATTCCAAATAAAAAAACTTCAATCATTTCGATTTGTTGTTTAAGGGA